AATTAGTGAATCAGGCAGGTTTCATTTGTACAGAATAAGAAACAGTGGGTCAATCATTAACAATTTCATTGTCAATATGAGATATTCATACAAATAAAAATGTGGGAGAAATGAAGAAGATGCAGGTTCGTTTATCTGATTGGCTAGTCAAGCATGAACTAATTCATAGATCTTTAGGCTTTGATTGCCGAGGAATAGAGACTTTACAAATAAAAACCGAGGATTGGGATTCCATTGCTGTCATTTCATATGTATATGGTTACAATTATTTACGCTCCCAGTGTGCCTATGATGTAGCACCAGGTGGATTTTTAGCTAGTGTTTATCACCTTACAAAAATACGGTATGGTATAGATAAACCAGAAGAGGTATGCATAAAAATATTTGCTCCCAGGAGTAATCCTCAAACCCCGTCAGTTTTCTGGATTTGGAGAAGTGCTGATTTTCAGGAACGGGAATCTTATGATATGTTGGGAATTTCTTATGAGAATCATCCTCGCCTTAAACGTATCTTGATGCCTGAAAGTTGGATAGGCTGGCCCTTACGTAAAGACTATATTACGCCCAATTTCTATGAAATTCAAGATGCTCATTGATTGATAAAAAAGGGTTTTTTATCAATCAATGAGCATCTTGGCATTCCCCTTCTAGATGAAACAGAGTAACTGGACTTTCATTCGTATTGTGGAGGGTCTAAAATAAAAAAAGAAAAAGAGGCTCTCATTGCTATTCCCCAATTGGGAAGATATCATATAATATACATTTCGTATGAGCACAATAGGATGATTCTGCACCATGAACTTTGTACCTCGCACATCACTTAGTGGGGACCTCAGAAAGTAACTTGAGCAAGAGTGACAAAAAAATATGAAATTTGAAAGAAAAGAATATCTCGTCTAAATGAATTAATTTCATTTGTATGAGGTATGAATATCTATCCGATACATTCTTCATGTGTCAGGAACCAGATTTGAACTGGTGACACGAGGATTTTCAGTCCTCTGCTCTACCAACTGAGCTATCCCGACCATTTCCCGTGCATCATCCTAGCAGAGTACTTATATCTATGTCAATGAAAAGAATTAAAAAAGAAAATCTTAACAAATTGGACCTAGCCCCTGAATTTCTTAGATATTCAAAAAGAAGACATTCTTTGTAAATGTCAGGAAAAAGATATGGACTATGAATGATTCAATAACGGAAATTCCTTGAACATATATATATATATGTTCATATCGTACTATACAAAACAAATGAGATTGGATTGGAAGAAGATACGAGGATTTTGATTCGGATCCATTTGTGAAAGAACATAGTGAATGAAATGAGAAAGATATTTCATTTTGGTTAAACTGAACCACTGATGAAAAAAAAAAGAAAGAGGGTGAGGATAAATAAAGAGTGAGGAAGTAAAATGGGCTTTTTATTGGGGATAGAGGGACTTGAACCCTCACGATTTAAAAATTCGACGGATTTTCCTCTTACTATAAATTTCATTGTTGTCGGTATTGACATGTAAAATAGGACTCTCTCTTTATTCTCGTCCTTTTAATCTTCAAAAGATCTATCAAACTCTGGAATGAATCATTTGATCACTGAATATTTGAATTCGATTCTTTTTTCAACTTCAATTGGAATTGATTCACAATAACTCTTCAATTTTTCATATATTTTTTGATCTCTATCATTCTAATTAATATATAATAGAAATAGAAGATTTCTATTTTCATATATTTTCATATATAGAGCTATGTAAGTATGTATACGTACGTATTAGGTATATAAGGTTATCCTTTCTGTCATTTCAATAGAAGGATTTTAGCTACTAACGTAACGTAGTCAATTTCATTCGTTAGAACAGCTTCCGTTGAGTCTCTGCACCTATCCCTTTTATTCTCATTTTCCATCTTTTCTCTCAAAACAAAGATTTGGCTCAGGATTGCCCATTTTTAGTTCCAGGGTTTCTCTGAATTTGGAAGTTACCACTTAGCAGGTTTCCATACCAAGGCTCAATCCAATCAAGTCCGTAGCGTCTACCAATTTCGCCATATCCCCCTTTCTTTTGAGACAAGGATAATTTCATCCACCTCTTTAATTTATCTTGGCACTATTGAATTCATTAGGTAATGATTCCTATATCAAAAAAGTGTATGCTGCTATTTTCTTTTTTTGCCACCCCCTATTCTATATTCTATCATTTCATCTCTATTGGATGAACCCTATTTGTTTCAATACGAAATTGATTCTATCATTGATGTATCCGCAATTCAATATGGATAGATATATCCCACATATATATGTGCCTTTCCTCATCCTTAATTTTTACAGTTAAGTTTTAAATAGTGGAACGGTCGATATTCATTCTTTTTTTTCATTTCAAATCCTAATTTCATTGATATATTTATATTTTATATTCACATATATATGAAACATATATATGAATAGGAAATTTAATTTCTATTTAGATATCTAATTTATCTATATCTAAATAGTTTTCTTTTCTATTTTCTTTTTCTAAATAGAATCTAAAATATATAACTAATAAATATAAAAACTAATAAATATAAAAAATTTAAATAATCAATAAATTAAAAAAAGAAGAAGAATCGCTAGGTAATAGCCAAGATCCGATAGTTTCCTGTATTCCTATACACTATTGCTCTTATATCCGCCCGCTTAGCTCAGAGGTTAGAGCATCGCATTTGTAATGCGATGGTCATCGGTTCGATTCCGATAGCCGGCTCTTTTTCTTTAATCAATTTTTTTTCTTTCCATGATTGAAAATCTCTACTCTCGCTTTCTCTAAATGTTGGGTCACCGATCTATTATGTCATGGTAACTTGCAGCTATAGCTATGAATAAAAAAGTTGACTAGAACAATTAGATCTCTACAGAAGAAATTGGAAAATGTAACCTTCGCTTTAATTTCCTATATATACAAAAAATCCGAATATTGATAAAATTTCTTTTATTCTGTTTTGTAGGACTTTAGTAAATTGAGTTTTGCTTTGCTGATCCTTTAGTTCAGTCTGAATTTATATTTTTTTTTCAAATAAAAGTGAATCAAAAAGGAGCCTTTATATGTCTCGTTACCGAGGACCTCGTTTCAAAAAAATACGCCGGCTGGGGGCTTTACCGGGACTCACTAGTAAAAGACCCAGATCCAGAAGTGATCTTCAAACCCAATTGCGCTCTGGAAAAAGATCACAATATCGTATTCGTTTAGAAGAGAAACAGAAATTGCGTTTTCATTATGGTCTGACAGAGCGACAATTACTTAAATATGTGCATATTGCTGGAAAAGCCAAAGGGTCAACAGGCCAGGTTTTACTACAACTACTTGAGATGCGTTTGGATAACATCCTTTTTCGATTAGGTATGGCTTCGACCATTCCTGGAGCCAGACAATTAGTTAACCATAGACACATTTTAGTTAATGGTCGTATAGTGGATATACCAAGTTATCGTTGCAAACCCCGAGATATTATTACTACGAAGGATAAAGAAAGATCGAAAGCTCTGATTCAAAATTATCTTGTTTCACCCCCCCACGGGGAATTACCAAACCATTTGACTATTGACTCCTTACAATATAAAGGATTTGTCAATCAAATAATAGATAGTAAATGGATTGGTCTTAAAATAAATGAGTTGTTGGTCGTAGAATATTATTCCCGTCAGACTTGATTCTAATGAAAATAAAAAAGCAAGGTTCATACCAATTTTGACTCCTTTCGCTGAAGTAAATAGAGCACCTCGTGCCCTGTCTCATTCATGTATCAAAAAAGGATTGGCAATAGGATTCTTTTTCTTTTTTTCAATATCAATACGATATCCCTATTTGTATTTTACCTATCACAGGGATTAATTAGGGATAGAGAATGTCTATTAAATAAGGGTTTTATCATTAGAATAATGATATCAATTCTTATTTTATTTAAAACATTGTAGTCGGTAACATTGATGAATGAAAAGAAACGGAGAGAGAGGGATTCGAACCCTCGGTAAACAAAAGTCTACATAGCAGTTCCAATGCTACGCCTTGAACCGCTCGGCCATCTCTCCTACAGAATGTTATTCTTGACCAAAACCCGAATGAATAGCGAGTCCTTCATCTTAATTGTAGTACATGTAGGATCGCCCAATGGTTCCATAAGAAGAAATTGCTTTTCCAATTTCATATTTATCAACAACAACTTCTTTCATCAGCTAACCCATGGAATTCAGGAATTGTCCGACGAATCTTTCTATTTCAATTGTATGGTGTGGCACATACATGTTATGCAAACAAAAAAGATGGTTACTTTATTTGAATATTTGAATTTTATTTTATCATGGAATGATTATTCCATTCTTTTCCTTTTTGGATCATAACCAAATCAAAACTTCTCGAGTTATCAAAATCCATAGGAAACTTGGTTATTCAACTTAGATGAAATAGTAATAGTCATTGGTATACTACGAAATTGGAATGAAATCTAATCTGATTCAACTATTTCATTTCATCTTTGTCCAAAAGGGGGACACCACATTTTTTCCAATTAGTCTGTTTTTATGTTATTTTGTACTGTACAATTCCCTTTTTTGTGGGATCGTTTTCCCCGAAGGGGGATGATAAGAATTATAGAATGAATTGCTAATTATGCCTAGATCTCGAATAAATGGAAATTTTATTGATAAGACCTCTTCAATTGTAGCCAATATTTTATTACGAATAATTCCGACAACTTCAGGAGAAAAAAAGGCATTTACCTATTACAGAGATGGTGCGATTTGATTTTTTCTTGTTTTTTTTTACCCCTCAGTTTTATGAGAAAAAGAACGTAGTTAGGAATAGAAAAAAAAAATTAGTGAAAGAAACCTGCGCTTGGTGAAGGTGAAGTTTAAAGATAGAGCAATTCCTTCTGTCGTGTATCCTCGATTGATGCAGCCTTAGATGCTTCAATTATTAATTTTAGTATTGAGCGAAAGGTTACATCTATAGGTTCTGTATTGGAGGT